TGAGCTGTAGGACTGCACTGAGACGCCAGATGAGAGATAGTGGAAAACGAGTTACTCTTTGGGGGCTAGCATGAACAGAGCCTTTGAGAAAGAGAGTCTTGCCCCCCCCTTCCTTATTACTCCATAGGGCAGCGAGGAGCATGCTGTGGAACCAACCTCCACCGTACGTACCTTTCGGTGCGACCACTAAAGAATTGCTTATACACTAAACAGCTGCTTATATACGCTTACTAAAAGACTGACTTTCATTCATTATCATTAGGCCAGCGTGAAACTAAGAAAGAGAGATGTGCCTAAGGCGGCATGTAAGCAAACTGTGCACGCTAAGAGAAGAGGAGAGATGCTCGCAATTACTACCACAAGAAAGCCGCCCCCTATCTTCTAAAGGGGCCCGTCACTTCGTTCGTACCTTCTTGGCTTAGGCTTTCAACTGAACAACATGGCCTTGCCGCCCCGCCGCTAGCAGAAGCTAAGCGCTTGAAAAGCGCGCTAAGAAACGTTGCTTCTGTCGGCCTTTCTGCGCAACAGTCCACCAGTAGCGGAAGAGAGGGTTACCGTACATACAAGAGTCTTCCAGTTCTTACGGAAGCTCTTTCTTACCAGTCAAGTAGTACAACAGCTCTATCTTACAGCCTGGCGCGGCGGGTCGCCTTTTGAATTCAGTAGATAGAAGAGACTATTAAATAGATAAGGAGTAGGTGAGTGAATGAGTCCTCACTGACCTGAGCGATTTCGATCACCTAGCAGGCCTTTTATTTGGTAGGTAACATCGCCAAAGCGTATCATCAGATTTGGCTACGAAGGAAGGAACTCGAAGTGAAAGGGCACCGTCTTGTGCAAGACAACGATAGTTGGCCCTCTATCATCTTCTATCCGGTAGACTTGGTAAAAAAAAAGGGCCCCGACTTTTTTCCAGAATTCGAGTTCGACCGCAGCTTCCCCCCCTTTTTTTGGGGGGGATCAAGTTCCTTGCCAACTGCCAACTATCGACTCCGATCTCTTTTCATTTGTTTTGGGTATTACCAAACCTAGCCTAGCCTTTGTCAATCACACTAAAGCAGAGCACCCAATTATGGAAAAGCCTCCTTAAGGGTGGGTTCAATTGGATGAATCTGTCAAGTCAAGGAAAACGTACGTAGCAGCAAGGATGGTGCATCGCCTATTTATCGTTCTCGCTCGGGAGCCAAAACGAACACGCCTGCTACCTACTGTACTGGACCTTCGCCCAGGCATTCTACCTTTGTCGAATCGGAACCAAGCATTGCGCTCGAACAGGGCCGCCGGCCAGCAACTTCCGTACACAGATATAGATTCATTCTTCGTACCTGGTTCAGCCTCACAAGCCTTCGCGGGTTGGTCAGAAGTCAGTCTTGTTTGGTAAGACGGAATTAGACAAAGAAAAGAGAGTGCTCGACCGGAACAACGGCCAACAAAGACCGTAATTACATAGATAACTGCTCCTCCCCTTCTCCGTCTTTAAGGCTTTAAGGTGAACCGTATGGCGGCTGGAAAGAAAGACGACCTCACCTTCTCGTAAATGGTGTCAGTGAGAGCCATTTTAGTATCCTCCGTTGACCTTCTTTTTTCTTTTGTAGATAGAATCTTCAATGAGTGGAAACAAGCACCCAACCTAATAAAGGAAAGGGGCTTGTTGAGTAAGGCCGGCTTTCGAGCCCAAGCCTACGTTTGCTTAGTAAGCTTGAGCGCATCTTTCTCATATCAAGGCTTTCCTTGAGTTTTCAAAAAGGGGCGCGTTAGCTAGGCCGTTTTCTTGCAGGAGTGCTAACGCGCGCCCTTACGTTTTCTTCGCTTGCTCTGCAGTACGAGCCTCATACAGAGCCGCGCTCCTTTAATATGATGAGAAGAAGGGGGGCCACCCTCTTTTCCGCACCAATCCTTATTTCCTACTACATCTTTTTTGGGGTGTATAGCTCAGTTGGTAGAGCATTGGGCTTTTAACCTAATGGTCGCAGGTTCAAGTCCTGCTATACCCAAACCTGCCTTACACTCTACTATGAGTAAGGACTAATTCGTGCCTTCAAAGATGACTCTTTGGCCTTTAGACTCGCTTCGGCGACTTCGCCCTTTAAGTGACAAGGGGGTGAGGTAAGGAGTAGTATAAGAGTGGCTCGGTCATCGATAAACCTCTCCTTATTCATTCTATAGGGCGGGGCTGCGGACCAACAATCCAGCAAAACTAAAGGGTTGAAAAGCTCCTTCCCCTTTTAATAATAATAAGGTAAGCATCAAAGCCCAGAAAACCCAACCTATACAAAGAGCTCTTTTCAGCCCCTACTCCTAAAAAGTGAAAGTGGCTGGCACCCACCATACCTTGCTTCGGGGCCGATCTCTTGTATCGGAGCCAATTTTCATTTTCTATATTTATATTCTATTTATTTATTGACTTTTTTCCACCACAAATAGATTTGCCGCATGGATTGTTCCACTGTCACAACCTGATCTCGACATTCAAGCACGAATCCCTTGAGCGCTTCGGCGGCGGATAGCAGCATGGGCAAAGCACTCTGCTGCAGCGAGCTGCCGGTTCTTATTGCATTCACCAAGATAGTCTTGCTCGCTCCTGAACTCTGCGGCGAGTTTAGCCACCACCTCAGGGCCTGAGCTTTGCTCGAGCGTAGTCAGCCAGCTTCGTGACTTTGCTTAGCTTCCAGCGTTGCAAAGGGATAACCTTTCACTATCTAGGCGCCCTAGAAGGAGGGGTCCCACGGACTTCTTCCCCGAAGATCAAGCCGTAGTCCCTGGGAGAAGTGGAAGGAGTTAGGAGGATGGAGCGCCCTTTGCCCTAAGAAATAGGCGGCTTCGCCGGCTTGGATTGGAAGGAAGGGCTTCGCTTTCCGATCGCTTTTTGAGGCCGGTTTGGATGAGCGTAGGCAAGTTCGGGATTCGCTATCGCTTTCGGCTTGGAGCGGCTCACCCCCCTTGTCACTTAAAGGGAAAACAAGAGAAGGGGGTCTGCTGGAAACCCTCGCCTTCGGCTCCATACTGATCAGGCCGGCCGGAATTCGAGAACGGTCCATACCACCATAATGGATCTCTCCTACCGCTACCTACTAGTGAATCGATTTAGGGAAGGAAAGAAATGCCGATGTTGCAATTCCTCCCATCCCGATAAAGCGAGTCATCCGTGATTTGATAGTTCCATTTTCCGGTGATGCAGGCCGATTGGGATCCCAGCAGTCAAACCACTGTCTTCGTTCCTCACCCTCCTTCCAATCAAATCTATTCTAAGGTGTCCGGAGGCAGGAGAAAGAAAGGAAGGATTGATCGACCAACTTGAACAGATCCATAACCCGCTTCCATCTGTCCTGAATGAGGGAACAATCTTCTTGGCTACTTTCATTTATGCATTTAACAAGGAGCGGCAAAGAAAAAAGCTATGGCACGATCTCATCTCTCTAAATGATAACATTGATCGACCATGGGTTGTGGCTGGCGATTTAAATTCTGCTTTTACACACAGAGGAGAAAAAAGGTGAAAAACTAGTTCACCCTAGTGCCTTTCAAGACTTTGCTGATTGTGTTGAGCTTGCAGGTCTTTTTGAGCTAAAATGAAGTGGTATAACCCACTCTTGGACTAACCGACAGGATGGGGATGCTCGGATCAGTTGTAAGCTTGATAGAGTACTTGTGAATCAAGAGTGGTACCAATCTTTTCAGAACTCTAATGCGACTTTCCAAGCACAAGGCATCTCTGACCACTCTCCTATTATTATCAGCCTTGACAAACCATTGCCTAAGGCCCCGAAGCCCTTCCAGTTTTATAACCACTGGGTGGATCACCCTACCTTTTTGGATATAGTTCGAAAAGAATGGAATTGTGCAATGCAATTAAAGGGAACCCTATGTTCATTTTAATTCAGAAGCTCAAAAAAAAAGGCTAAAGGCACGACTCAAAACTTGGAGCAAGCAAACCTATGGGGTCACTGCCATTAAACTTGAGGAAATCAGAGGCAGATTATCTTTGGTGCAAACAGAGCTTGACAAAGATCCTAGTGATTTGCGTTTACAGAGCATGGAAAAAAAGGATCTTCTTGACTTATTAAATCACACTCTCAGCATTGAGGAAGCAGAATTACGCCAAAAATCCCCTCCTCATGTTCGTGGGCTCTGCGATCCATTCGTGAAAGTAAGAGAAAGTCCATTGGGAATATTAGGCACCTTATTGATAAAGGCTCATCTCATCTCTGGCTTGACCCTTGGCTTTATCGCGATGTTTTATGGAATCTACTACCAGATTGAACTATTCCTCCAAACATGAAAATGATGCGAGTTTTGGACATAATGGATGGATACAATTGGCGACCCCCAGATTTGAACTCCCCGGCACTTCAAGAAATATGGGCTGAACTTCCTTCTAATCTTCAGCAGGCAGAATGACCGAATTATTTGGGCTGCCACCTCTTGTGGAAAGTTCTCCACCAAAAAAAAACTGCCTGGGAGTCCATTAGGACTAAACTCCCCAAGGTTCATTGGGCACGGCTTATTTGGTTCAAAGAAGCTACTCCTAGACATGCCTTCATTTTTTGGCTAGCTCTAAGAAATGCTATCAACACCGGGGATCATCTAGCCAGACACGGGGTTCTCCATCTTGATCATTGTGTTCTATGCCAAGATGCGCAGGTTGAAACAATTCACCACTTATTTGTTGATTGTGAATATAGTCAGCGTATTTGGGTGCATATCTTAGGGAAGAACAGGCTGAAATTCCCGAGGGTGCTTAACTGGGGACAGGCCAAACATTGGTTTTGTGCTCACTTCAGGGGAAATGATTTAGTTGGTCGTATTCGAGCTGAATTAAAGATTCCAGCAGTAACCTATCACAAGTGGGAACCTCCTCCTTTGGGTACTGTTGCTGTAAACTGTGACGGCTCGTTGAGAAATAGACTTGGAGTCTCTGGTTATGTACTAAGAAAGAATTTTTGGAATGTGCTACAGGAGAAATCGAATTAACCATGGCATCTCAGTACCTTTCCATGAGTTAATGGCTATTAAGAAAGGACTTGAGATGGCCCATGAGCTAGGTCTGCAACAAATAATTATTCAATCCGACTCGAGGCTTGCAGTGGATTGCATTACAGGAGTGAAGTCTTGCCCGTGGAGATCAATCTGGTTTTTTTGGATATAAAAGCACTTGCTCATAGATTTTTGAATCTTACTTTTGTTTTTGTATATAGGCAGGCAAATAGAGTAGCTGATTGTCTAGCCGGAATGCAAAACTGTATAGGAGAGCACACTGACTTTTGTCATGAGATCCCGAGATGCCTCCTAAAAATTGTTGAGGAGGATGCACGGTTCTAAAACCCCTCGTGTGTAAATCTTTTTTGCCTTGTTTATATTAGAAATTAGAATTCGAAAAGCTTACCTTTTCCCCCCCAAAAAGCTGTTAGTAGAGAACAGAGGCATTCTTGAGCACGAATTGAATAAAAAAACGAAAGAAAGCACGAAAAGCAGACATGAGATAAGAAATCCATTCATCAATGGGAAGCAACTAAAACGCGCTCCATGTCTTACAATGTTCAAGCAGCATCTAATACAAATTCCATTTTTCGATTTTACAAACTTTTTGAATTCTATTGAGCGTGATACCCGCCCTCTACAAAGTGGTTTTTGAAAAGTTGCCTCCAACTCAGAAGAGAACGTTCATTTATGTGCAAGAATAGAGAGAGATTCGATATGAACATCATGAGCTTTGCATCCAAAGCAAATGTTGCAACTACTTAAGGCCATTCGATCTAACTAAAACTAAACTAGAACTGTGATAGGAATGTAGCGGAAGAAAAAAGATAAAGAACCCTATGCCAAACAGGAACCGGTTAATGTAGCATACAAAAGAAAGTGGCTCGGAACTCGCTGATAGGAAAGGAGAGAAAAACAAAGCAATTTCTTTCGTATCAAGAGTTTCAAAAATACTGGGACATCATAGGACTATCAGTTGTGGACCTAGTGACTAAAGCCCAGTGCCCGAAAAGAGAGATTTCAAGAACCAGTGGAAAGTGAAAACCTGCCCTGGCATTACCTGTATAAGACGAGGAGAAGGTTCAGGCCTCGGCATCGGCAGTCATGTGGTTTGTGGCCTCTGTATCGAGATAGCACTTTGGATCTGCTGGAGAGTTCAGCGACATGGCTGAAACCTGATGTGCAAGAGGATCGTCCTGATACGAGAGATTCAACCGATGAGAAAATTGGATTGCTCAGGTGTGTGGCAAAGATGTCCCCTGACAAATCACAGAATCAGAGGGCTTCGCACCGAGAACGAGAATATCACCGGAGCCCTGACGCCGTTCTGCCCCGTCCTCGATTATCAGATGTGGTTTGCTGAACCTGACTGACTAAGACATAATCAGTAGCCAGAGGAGTGGAAGAGGCGGGTATAGGCTTGTAACGGGCAGCCAGCAGGAGCGACCGAAGTTCACTGAATGGGGGAAAGGGAACCCTCATAGACACCGAAGTGACAAAGACCATATCCAGTCCGTCCAAGATATACATTACTTTATCATCATCTAAAAGAGATTTCTGAATAGCAGCCAACAACTCACAAATAGCTTTGAAACGATTCAAGTAGTCGGTTATGGAAGATGTACCTCTCTTGCACATAAGTAATTCGACTTTTAGTTCTTGCTCTACTTCTTCCAAAAAAAGTCATTCCTCAGATATGTTCATATGGCATGCGCTGAAGGGAGATCAATGATCTTGGCAAGAATCTCTTCAGAAAGGGTGGTATTTAGCCACGACACAACCATTTGATCCTTCCGTAACCATGCCGGATTAGGAAGAAAAGAGATAAGAGACTTTCGTCACCTGCTGTGGATCGTTCAACTTTTTCTGGAGGGGCAGCCTCAGTTCCATCAAAAAAACCCGTAAGGAAAAATGCCGGAAAAACGCATCTGAGCTCCAAGATCTCAGTTTGCACTGGGAGCCTATTTATATAAAAAGGAAAAAGCACCATAACGTGGTCGAATGGATGCTAGGCAACTCTTTTTTATTATAAGATGAACGAAGCTGCATCGCTCAGCGCAACAAACAAATAGCTTAGCTAGAAAAAAATAGCATTTATAGATAGATGAAAGCGAAATCTGCCCTGCCCTGTATGGATAGATGGATAGAATGATATGCCTGTACTGTCTTCTAAAGTCCCAAGAAAGTATTCTAATGTACTCCGAGTCTTCTGCCCCTTCCCCACGAGTGTAAGTGGAGTCCGCAGGAGTGGAAGTAGAGTGGTTTTTCTTGACCTTCTCCTCTAGGGGAAATCAAGTTCATAAGCTTCTCCTTTTCCTACTATTTATACAAGACGGATACTTATGGAATTCAAAGGTCTTCCTTGAATAGAAGTGAAAAGTGGATCTCCTCTATTTTAGTGGACCCAAAGAAAAGAAGTCTAGTAGATCGTATGCCTTGGTAGGTTTTGAAGCCTTTTCCTAATGCTAACTCGAAGGGTATTCCATCTAAGGTTCTTTTTTCTTTACTATTGGAAAAGAGGAATCATCACAGAAGAGTCTAAGCTTTGCCCTAGGTAACTTCTATTTCCTTTATTTTTGGAATGTCCTAAGAAACAGAAACGGGGTAAAAGCATTAAGAAGGTATATTTGGCCGTCTAGTAGCTTGAGACTGAACTTAGTGAGTAAGCGCGGCGGGTTGGAGGCTTTTTTTACCCAGCCTATACAAGACTCTTTTTACGGTTCGCTTCTTGGAGAAGGAAGTAAAGGAAGAGGAGAGAGCATTTTTTTGATTTGTTTACTCAGGCAAAGATCTAGCGAACCTCGAATCAAAACCTTTCTTTTCTACGCTTTCTTCTCTTATTCAATTGAGAGTTTGTGATCGAGGGCGAGGAATGACCACTAGACCAAGACACGGGAAAAGGATAGAGAGATGGATGTTCACCCAACCAGATTGAAATGAATCTGAGTATTTGAGCCCCTCTCTTCCAATAGTGTAGCCAACCAACAAATAAAGGTTTTAGCTCGATCGAAACTCTAGTCGTTAAAGGCAAGTAGTTAAGCTATAGTGTGTTCTCCTCTCTCCTTAGATATCACGAAGGCACTAAAGAGCATTGAACCGAATCGGCGGCCATTGATTCATTAGATAGAGGGACCATTTGACTACTGACTGCATGAATGGATGAATCCCTCCGGTCGACTTGCGAAGGAAGATAATTTGTCGAAAGGATTGGTTTGTCCTGTGATGACGCTCCTTCTGCCAAATAGCCTTGAATGGAGAAATAGTGGTCGGCTTGCCCTTGTTCTCGCCCCTATTCTCGTCTTTTTCTCCTGTTCCCGCATCCCTTCCCAATGCCTGGGCAATCAAAACCAACATTCTGAATTTTCATGTGTGTGAGCCCGGGGCAAGGGAAGCGCTTCAGCCCGGATGGCATGGGTAGTCCTCGTCGTGAGTTGATCCGGTGAGAATGTTGTCGTCAACGGATAAAAGAAGGTGGGTAGGAGTTCTACCCACCCGAATGGGCAACTCGCTTTCGAGAGTCTTTAATAAAGCAGTACTGATCCCAGAAAGACAGAGAGCTCCTTCACCATTGGCATTGTGGGCTCATCTCAAAGCAACTGAACTGCCTTAAGAAAGGGCTTTAGCGCGGAATTGCCGTATATAAAGAAAGATATAGGCATACCCCATAGCTCCAACCAAGACATTGTTAATCCCAACCTCATCTTGGCAAGAATAAGCTGCTAGAATCGGTTGCTATTAAAGAGAAGGGGTTGCAGCAATTATCCCACAAAAAACGGAATGCCGAGCGGCAAGAGGGGTAGCTGGATCAGAGCGGGAGTTCGCCTAGCTAGTGTAAGCTGCAACTGCTTTAGCGGGAGCTGCTGCTAGTCAAGGAAGAGAAGGGCTTGTTTGCAGGACAAATGCCACAGACGGTAGCAAAGCAAGAAAAGAAGGAAGAACTCGTCAGGCAAGAAGGGACTTTTAACTCTTAAGAGGTGATGTAATCTCAGATGCAGCAAAGCAGACTTCGGGCATTAAAACAATATGAGTGAAGTTCCTGTTCTGGAATGTCAAGCCATTTCGAGTAGATGTCGGCATTTCCTAAAGAAAGCAGTTGCAGTAGGAGTAGCCCCCGGAGCGCTAACTCGAAATTGAATAAGAGAAGGCGGATGCAATATCATAAGAGAAGAGAGCTGTTAGCGTAGGGTAGATGAAAGGTGCTTGCGGGTTCGAACAGTGCGTCGAGAAGTTCCATACCTTCTTGATAGAGTCAATTGCCTTCTCTTTGAAGATAGATTTTAGTTTATTGCTGATCTTTTTTTGTGCGGGATTTGCTTCGATAAGCCACCGCCCAATAGAGCTTAGCCATGTGTAGACCGAAATGGTCTCGCGAAGCCGGTCACCGGATGGTGTAAGATCAAGTCCTAACTACGAGAAGGGGAGGGGAAGTCCATTTCAACATAGTCAAACCATAACCCTAAGAAAACGAGATTGCTGTTAGAATAGAAGCATCGGCCCGGGCCAATATGCTGATTGCTGGGAGTATAGGGCGTATTCATTTGCTAAGGAATTTGTTTATGGAGCGCCAGCTCGTTGTGATCCTGCCGCGGCGTCAGCCGTCACCGGTGATCCGCGAAAGACAAGATAGGCCAGCCGGGAAGGCCTCGATTCATGCCTCATTCTTTCTTTTCTTATTCAATTGATAGTGTTAGGGACTCCTGCTACTTTAAAAGCAAGGCTACGAACCTCATAGGTGCCAAACTCCTTCCCTTACTAATGTTCAATCGAGGCAGAATAAAATGGGAGTTCCGGTAATTCAATATCTGCCCTTATCAATCAAGGTCTATTTGTCCAATTCTTCCGGGCATTGGCAAGAAAGGAAAGGTAAGACGGGTCCGGTAATGCAGTAAAGTCAAGCAGTCAATTCAGTAATCGACGGCACTAAACTAATGCACTAAAGCACAGCAGCGGCTGCTGGTTGAGCTGACAGGCTGAGTGAGAGCTCCTACGATAGATGATTATTAAATGCCATCTCAATTCCCATCTCCCACCCATCCCATATTTTTTTCGGGGAAACGCCTCGAAAATATATTCTTCTGTCCAATCCACAGTGTTGTTTGGATTTGTAAAATGATAAACGAAATAAGGGCGCCACACGCGCGGATGCGCGATTGATTCCTTTTGTGGTCGTCCTTTAGGAATTATTAGTAAAATGACTCATGAAAAAATCATTTTATTGTTTCGATTGTAAGACGCCAGAAGCGTCTTCTTTTGAACCATCTTCCCGAGAACATACTTGACTTGACTACTTAAAACGAACGGGCATTCCCCAACTGGAACCGGGGGATTCCAGGGAAGTGCTTGAAGATAAAGTGGGCCAAGTTCTGAAAACCCACTTGAACTTTTTGAGCAAAGACATCCCCCCTAATTCACATACCTGGAAGGAATTGGGGCAGGAAGTGGTCAATCGAATCGGAGAAGGTGTTGAACCCTCTTTTGTCTATGACACCTTAATGGATCCGAACAGTCTACATTTTGTGGATTATTTGTCGGTTGCGACAAAGATTTGCATAGAATGGACCGGATCATAAAATGCTGATGTAGCCTCTCTTGGCGCAGTTGAATTTTCAATCGTACAATTAGGACCTCGATATGGTTTTATTCTTTTTATCGTATCGGAGGTTATGCTCTTTTTTGCTTTTTTTCGGTATGCCGCTCGAGCAGAGCGAATGAACAAAAATCCAACCTAATATGAATATCCTTCGACCGTTATCTCCTCATCTTCCTATTTATAAGCCACAGCTCACTTCGACGTTTCCAATTTCCCATAGAATCTCCGGAGCTTTCCTAGCCACTATCGTTTTGTTTTTTTATCTTCTTTGTCTGAAAATAGGTTTGATTTGCTTGACCTATGAAAATGTCTACCAATTTTTCTTTTATTCATCAAAGCTCATCCTAATCTCCGTCGAGATTACTGCCTTAGCCCTGTCCTACCATATGTATAATGGAGTTCGTCATTTATTGACGGATTTTTCTGGATTTGGAAGAAAAAGATTGAAATGACTGTTCCAAATTTAAATTTCACCTATTTAAACAATAAATTTCTCTTTTCTTATGAAATTATTATATTAGCGTTGATAGCTCTCTTCTTTAAAGCTTATGCCGTAGAAGCGGACATCAGGCTATTGGCCTTTTATCTGCATCTTCCCGACCGGAAGGGGTTCGCTTTGTTTGGGATGAACTCGCAAAGACTCGACCCGGGTTCCCTCGTAGAGTGGCGTCTTTTATAAGACTCCACTTTCTCAGTGGAACTAAAAAAAAAAAAAGAGTTTGAGCTCTTTTGGCTTACTTTTAGCCACGCGGGGCGGCTATCCGCATGTGTCCCAAAGTGACGTCCATTTTTTGGTTCGAGAAAAAGGGTTTGGAATTCGACCTCCCCTTATACGCGATACGCGGGGTCATTGACTCCTTTTTAGTTTAGGATCCCCTTTCTACATTCAATTATTTATTGAGCCCGGTGTGGAATCACCATCATTACACATTCATTCTTGGTCTGGCTGCTGGTCTAGTGAGCCTTCCTAGCCGCCTAGAGTGCAGCCTACCTGCTGAAGACCGTAACGTAAGTAACTCAGTGCTCCATACAGGGGAAATGAAAGCAGAATTCGTTCGGATCCTCCCACATGTTCAATCTTTTTTTAGCGGTTTCCCCAGAGATCTTTATCATTAATGCAACCTTCATTTTGCTCATTCATGGAGTTGTATTTAGTACCTCTAAGAAATATGATTATCCACCGTTAGTCAGTAATGTGGGTTGGCTTGGATTACTTAGTGTTGCGCGCCTAGGAGGGCAGCGCGCTTTGGGATGCGGAGGAGCAATTATCGTCCAGCTCCCTAACCTAATGCGGCACCGGGTTTGGACCGCAGGGAACCGTAGCATGGGGGGACGTCTAATCCTTTTGCCGCCGCAAGGCTGGCTAATCGTACGCAGCAGGCTCGAAGACCCCTGGTTCTGGAAGGCACATGAGTCCGAACGCTATGTTGAATGTGCGACCGACACTACACTACGTAGGTACCTGTGCAGGTGAGGCGTCGGTCGGTCCTAGAAACGGCGGCAGCGGCGCGAGGAGTTAACGACCGGACGTGCTGCAACCTAGGGATCACCAGGCAGCTCTTTCGCTCTATAGGGATCGGGGGGGCATAGCACAATTCTTCTTGGAGGAGGGTTGTTTGCCCGGGTGACTGATCCTGCCATAATGTACTCCTACCTATACACCGGCAACCGAAGTCGAGCATACATACGACAATCTTCATGCGTGAGGGAGGAAAGAAAGGGCGGTAGATGATAATGAGAAAAGGCACCGCGTCTGGACGGGCGGGCGGAATGGATGAGCGAAAGGTGTCATGCCATGTAGTGGGGAATATCCCGAGTCTCATGTAAGACAACTAAATGTACCTCGAGGTGCTGCCGAGGAACTGAGGGACCTTCTCGAGCACAGGATAGGTAATTGAGAGATAGAGCTAGCCTATTCGTTATAGGGAATCAA